GTTTATGTAGCTTAACATGTCTAAAGCAAGACACTGAAAATGCCTAGACGGGCTCACAGACCCCATAAACAAACAGGTTTGGTCCCGGCCTTTCTATTAGCTTTTAGCAAAATTACACATGCAAGCATCCCCGCTCCAGTGAAGATGCCCTATAAATCACAACGATTAAAAGGAGTGAGTATCAAGCACGCTTAATGCAGCTCAAGACACTTTGCTTAGCCACACCCCCACGGGAAACAGCAGTGACTAATATTTAGCAATAAACGAAAGTTTAACTAAGCTATGTTATTAGGGGTTGGTCAATTTCGTGCCAGCCACCGCGGCCATACGATTGACCCTAGTTAATAGACCTCGGCGTAAAGGGTGTTTTAGATAAATTTAACTAAATAAAGCTGAACTCTTTCTAAACTGTAAAATCCTAGCTATTGTAAAATAGACTACGAAAGTGGCTTTAAAGCTTCTGAATACACAACAGCTAAGACTCAAACTGGGATTAGACACCCCACTATGCTTAGCCCTAAACCTTGATAGTTAAAAATAACAAAACTATTCGCCAGAACACTACAAGCAACAGCTTAAAATTTAAAGGACTTGGCGGTGCTCCATATCCCCCTAGAGGAGCCTGTTCTATAATCGATAAACCCCGATCCACCTCACCACCTCTCGCTCAGCCTATATACCGCCATCTTCAGCAAACCTCAACAAGAGATATAAAGTAAGCACAAACGCCCACGCAAAAACGTTAGGTCAAGGTGTAGCCTATGAGCTGGGAGAAATGGGCTACATTTTCTATTCTAGAAAACCCCACGATAACCCTTATGAAACTTAAGGGTCCAAGGAGGATTTAGTAGTAAACTAAGAATAGAGTGCTTAGTTGAACCAGGCCATGAAGCACGCACACACCGCCCGTCGCTCTCCTCAAATATAATTAGAACTTAATTTAACTAAATACTTCTGCATTTATACAGAGGAGATAAGTCGTAACATGGTAAGTGTACTGGAAAGTGCACTTGGATAAATCAAGGCATAGCTCAACACAAAGCATCCAGCTTACACCCGGAAGATATCGCCACTCGATTGCCTTGAGCTAATACTAGCTCAAAAACCCAACCAACACTACTATTAGACTGATAAATATATTAAACCATTCACAAGTATAAAAGTATAGGAGATAGAAATTTACTCCGGCGCTATAGATACAGTACCGTAAGGGAAAGATGAAAAAAGCAATTAGGCACAAAACAGCAAGGACTCACCCCTATACCTTTTGCATAATGAGCTAACTAGAGACCACTTCACGAAGAGAACTAAAGCCAAGTACCCCGAAACCAGACGAGCTACCCAAAAACAGCTGAAAGAGCGCACCCATCTATGTAGCAAAATAGTGGGAAGATTTCTGGGTAGAGGTGATACGCCTACCGAGCCTGGAGATAGCTGGTTATCCAAGATAGAATTTTAGTTCAACCTTAAGCTTACCTACAGAACTATAAATCTCCCTGTAAACTTAACTGTTAGTCTAAAGAGGGACAGCTCTTTAGATATCAGGAAAAAACCTTATGTAGAGAGTAAAAAAATTCCAAACTCATAGTTGGCCTAAAAGCAGCCATCAATTAAGAAAGCGTTTAAGCTCAACGCAATATCTAAAAAAATATCAGACACTTTACTGAACTCCCCATATCACATTGGATTAATCTATTATTCCATAGAAGTAATAATGCTAGCATTAGTAACGTGAATAAATTCTCCAGTGCATAAGCCTAAATCAGATCGAAACCTTCACCGATATTTAACAGTCCAATATTATAATCACAAACAAGCCAGTATTATAGATACTGTTGATCCAACACAGGCATGCCCTAAAGGAAAGGTTAAAAAAAGTAAAAGGAACTCGGCAAACTTAACCCCGCCTGTTTACCAAAAACATCACCTCTAGCATTACCAATATTAGAGGCACTGCCTGCCCAGTGACATATGTTCAACGGCCGCGGTACCCTGACCGTGCAAAGGTAGCATAATCATTTGTTCTTTAAATAGGGACTTGTATGAATGGCAACACGAGGGTTTAACTGTCTCTTACTTTCAACCAGTAAAATTGACCTGTCCGTGAAGAGGCGGACATAAAATAATAAGACGAGAAGACCCTGTGGAGCTTCAATTTACTAGTGCAACCCATTATTAAAATAAATCTAAGGACCTAATATACCCTGCCCCTGCACTAGAAATTTTGGTTGGGGTGACCTCGGAGCATAACTAAACCTCCGAACGAGCTAGGCCAAGACCATACAAGTCAAAGCAGTTTAATACCTAATTGATCCAATAACTTGACCAACGGAACAAGTTACCCCAGGGATAACAGCGCAATCCTATTCCAGAGTTCATATCGACAATAGGGTTTACGACCTCGATGTTGGATCAGGACATCCTAATGGTGCAGCAGCTATCAAGGGTTCGTTTGTTCAACGATTAAAGTCCTACGTGATCTGAGTTCAGACCGGAGCAATCCAGGTCGGTTTCTATCTATTCTACATTTCTCCCTGTACGAAAGGACAAGAGAAATAGGGCCTACTTCACATAAGCGCCCTCCTTCCATAAATGACTTAGTCTCAATTTAACAAGAAACCACACACATAACCCAAGAACAGGGATTGTTAAGATGGCAGAGCCCGGTAATTGCATAAAACTTAAGACTTTATAATCAGAGGTTCAACTCCTCTTCTTAGCACTATGTTCACAGTAAATCTTCTACTAATTATTCTACCCACCATAGCTGCCATAGCATTTCTTACACTCACTGAACGAAAACTGCTAGGCTACATACAACTACGCAAAGGACCCAATATCGTAGGCCCTTATGGATTACTACAACCCTTTGCCGATGCAATAAAACTCTTCACCAAAGAACCCTTAAAACCTTCAACATCCACCACCACCCTATATATTATTGCACCTGCACTAGCCTTTTCTATTGCCCTCCTCCTGTGAGTACCTCTTCCCATACCTAATTCCCTAATTAATCTTAACCTAGGACTTCTATTTATCCTATCTACATCTAGCCTAGCCGTCTACTCCATTTTATGATCAGGATGAGCATCCAACTCAAACTACGCACTAATCGGAGCGCTACGAGCAGTCGCCCAAACAATTTCATACGAAGTAACTCTCGCCATCATTATATTATCAGTTCTACTAATAAGTGGCTCATTTAACCTCCATATACTCATTACAACACAAGAACACCTCTGACTTCTTCTACCATCATGACCTTTAGCCATAATATGATTCACCTCCACACTAGCAGAAACTAACCGAGCCCCCTTCGATCTTACAGAAGGAGAATCAGAACTAGTATCAGGCTTCAATATCGAATATGCTGCAGGCCCATTCGCCCTTTTCTTCATAGCCGAGTACATAAATATCATTATAATAAATGCCCTAACAGCCACAATTTTCCTAGGAACACTATATCCAATCCACTCACCAGAACTATTCACAACATGCTTTATTACAAAAACTCTTCTCTTAACCTCCTTATTCCTATGAATTCGAGCAACCTACCCCCGATTCCGTTATGATCAACTCATACACTTGCTATGAAAAAATTTTCTTCCTCTTACATTAGCACTCCTCATATGATATATTTCAACTCTCATTATAATCTCTGGCATCCCCCCTCAAAACTAGAAATATGTCTGACAAAAGAATTACTTTGATAGAGTAAACAATAGAGGTAATCAACCCTCTTATTTCTAGAATTATAGGTATCGAACCTACTCCTGAGAATTCAAATCTCTCCGTGCTACCTATTACACCTCATTCTAAGTAAGGTCAGCTAAATAAGCTATCGGGCCCATACCCCGAAAATGTTGGTTATATCCTTCCCGTACTAATTAACCCACTAGCCCAACTTGTTATTTACTCTACCATAATCATAGGCACCCTTATTACATTACTAAGTTCCCACTGGTTTCTTGCCTGAGCCGGCCTAGAAATAAATATACTAGCTTTTACTTCAATCCTAATTAAAAAAGCAAATATTCGCTCCACAGAAGCTGCTACCAAATATTTTCTTATACAAGCCACCGCATCTATAATTCTCATAATAGCAATCACGTATAACAACCTGTTCTCAGGACAATGAGCCCTAATAAATAACCCCAATCCACTCTCATCCCTAGTCATAACAATAGCACTCGCTATAAAATTAGGGATAGCCCCCTTCCACTTTTGAGTCCCAGAAGTCACCCAAGGAACACCCTTAATATCCGGCCTGCTTCTCCTTACATGACAAAAACTAGCCCCTATCTCAATTATATATCAAATTTATCCGTCAATTAATACAAGTATTCTTATAACCCTATCAACTCTATCCATCATGGCAGGTAGTTGAGGAGGCCTCAATCAAACACAACTACGAAAAATTCTAGCATACTCTTCAATCACACATATAGGCTGAATAATAATAACAATAACGTATAACCCAAATATTACAATCTTCTATATGCTTATGTACATCATCATAACAAGCACTGCATTCCTGGCCCTAAATCTAAACTCAAACACCACTATCCTAATGCTATCACACACCTGAAACAAACTAACCTGACTGATACCATTAATACTACTCACCCTCCTATCCATAGGAGGTTTACCTCCACTGACCGGCTTTATACCTAAATGAATAACAATTCAAGAGCTCGCAAAAAATAACAACTTTATTATACCCTCTATCATAATTACCATAACTTTACTTAATTTATATTTTTACTTACGCCTAACTTATACCACTTCTATAACACTACTCCCTACGTCTAATAACACAAAAATAAAATGACAATTCGAAAATACAAAGCCCACACCCCTATTCCCCCCACTCATTATTTTCACAACCCTTCTCTTACCAATATCACCAACAATCCTAACCCTTTTCTAGAAATTTAGGTTAAACTAGACCAAAAGCCTTCAAAGCTTTCAGTAAGTTAATACACTTAATTTCTGAGACACAATAAGGACTGCAGTACTATACCCTGCATCAACTGAACGCAAATCAATCACTTTAATTAAGCTAAGCCCTTACTAGATTAATGGGATTTAAACCCACAAAAATTTAGTTAACAGCTAAATACCCTAATCAACTGGCTTTAATCTACTTCTCCCGCCGCAGGGAAAAAAAGGCGGGAGAAGCCCCGGCAGAAATAAAACTGCTCCCTTGAATTTGCAATTCAACATGATAATCACCTCGGGGCTGGTAAAAAGAGGGCTCAACCTCTGTACTTAGGTTTACAGCCTAATGCCTACTCAGCCATTTTACCTATGCTCATCAACCGCTGGTTATTCTCCACAAATCACAAAGACATTGGAACTTTGTATTTATTATTTGGCGCATGAGCTGGAACCACAGGTATAGCTATAAGTCTCCTTATTCGAGCTGAACTAGGCCAGCCCGGCAACCTATTAGGCAACGACCATATTTATAATGTTATCGTCACAGCCCATGCATTTGTCATAATTTTTTTCATGGTAATACCAATTATAATTGGGGGCTTCGGGAACTGACTAGTGCCCTTAATAATTGGCGCCCCTGACATAGCATTTCCCCGCCTAAATAATATAAGCTTCTGACTTCTCCCACCATCCTTCCTACTTCTTCTTGCATCAGCAATAGTAGAAACTGGCGCAGGTACAGGCTGAACAGTTTATCCCCCTTTAGCGGGAAATTTTTCCCACCCAGGAGCTTCTGTAGACTTAACTATTTTCTCCCTCCACCTAGCAGGTATTTCCTCTATCTTAGGAGCTATTAACTTTATCACCACTATTATTAACATAAAACCCCCTGCCATGTCTCAATATCAAACGCCCTTATTTGTTTGATCCGTCCTAATTACAGCAGTATTACTACTTCTATCCTTGCCCGTATTAGCTGCGGGCATTACAATGCTACTAACAGACCGTAATCTCAACACTACCTTCTTTGACCCCGCCGGAGGAGGGGACCCTATCTTATATCAACACCTATTTTGATTTTTCGGCCACCCTGAGGTCTATATTCTTATTTTACCTGGGTTTGGAATGATCTCCCACATCGTAACGTACTATTCTGGAAAAAAGGAACCATTCGGGTATATAGGCATAGTCTGAGCTATAGTATCAATTGGGTTCTTAGGCTTTATCGTATGGGCTCACCATATGTTTACTGTTGGCATAGACGTGGATACACGAGCCTATTTCACCTCTGCTACCATAATTATTGCAATCCCAACTGGCGTTAAAGTCTTTAGCTGACTAGCTACACTACATGGAGGGAACATCAAGTGATCTCCCGCAATACTCTGAGCTCTAGGCTTTATTTTCCTCTTCACTGTAGGAGGCTTAACCGGCATTGTATTAGCAAACTCATCACTAGATATCGTACTACATGATACATACTATGTGGTAGCCCACTTCCACTACGTCTTGTCAATAGGAGCCGTCTTTGCTATCATAGGAGGTTTTATTCACTGATTTCCCCTATTCTCAGGTTACACCCTAGATGAAATTTGTGCCAAAGCCCACTTTATTATTATATTTGTGGGTGTAAATTTAACTTTCTTTCCACAGCATTTTCTTGGTTTGTCCGGAATGCCCCGACGTTATTCCGATTATCCTGACGCTTATACTACATGAAATATTGTATCATCTATAGGCTCCTTTATTTCCCTAGTAGCAATATTACTAATAATCTATATAATCTGGGAAGCTTTCGCCTCAAAACGTAAAGTCCTATTAGTTGAACAACCTACTTATAATCTAGAATGATTACATGGCTCTCCGCCACCATATCATACATTCGATGAACCAACATTCATCAAGGTTAAATAAAAAAGGAAGGAATCGAACCTCCTGAGACTGGTTTCAAGCCAACCCTATAACCTCTATAACTTTTTCAATAAGATATTAGAAAAATTATTTCATGGTTTTGTCAAAGCTAAATTATAGGATAAACCCTATATATCTTATATGCCTCACCCAGTTCAACTAGGCCTACAAGATGCCACATCCCCTATCATAGAAGAACTAATCGCCTTTCACGACCATGCCTTTATAATTGTAGCTATAATCAGCTTTTTAGTCTTATACGTTTTATCCTCAGTACTCACAACAAAATTAACTAACACCAATATTACAGATGCTCAAGAAATAGAAACTATTTGAACCATCTTACCAGCAATTATCCTAATCTTAATTGCTCTACCATCCCTACGTATTCTTTATTTAACGGATGAAATCAATAACCCCTCATTTACTATTAAATCAATCGGACATCAGTGATACTGAACTTATGAATATACAGATTATGGGGGCTTAATCTTTAATTCTTATATACTCCCCCCACTATTCTTAAACCCGGGGGACCTCCGACTTTTAGAAGTTGATAATCGAGTGGTACTCCCAATTGAAGCTCCTGTTCGCATAATAATCACATCTCAAGACGTCTTACACTCCTGAACCATTCCTACGTTAGGGTTAAAAACAGATGCAATTCCCGGACGCTTGAATCAAACTACATTTACTGCCACACGACCAGGTGTCTACTACGGACAGTGCTCAGAAATCTGCGGCGCTAATCACAGTTTCATACCAATTGTTGCAGAACTAATTCCACTAAAAATTTTTGAAATAGGACCTGTATTTACCCTATAAGTATGCTAAGGCATTAGTTAAAATACTTCTTAAGTACTAAACTCACTGCATAGCTGTCCCAGCATTAACCTTTTAAGTTAAAGAATGAGAAAATATTCTTCTCTGTAGTGAAATGCCTCAACTAGATACATCTACATGACTTATTACTATTATAATCATGATACCCGCACTATATCTTATCATACAATTAAAGCTATTAAACACAGTCTACTATTTTCCCCCATCACAAAAAGTTCCCAGTACGCAAATATTCAACAACCCCTGACAACTAAAATGAACGAAAATTTATTTACCTCATTTACACATCCAACACTACTAGGCCTACCAGCTGTAGTACCTATTATTCTATTTCCTACATTACTACTCCCAACCTCAAAATATCTTATTAACAATCGACTAGTTACTATTCAACAAAACCTAATTCAGTTAATTGTAAAACAAATAATAGCAATTCATAATACCAAAGGACAAACCTGATCCCTAATACTGATATCCCTAATTATTTTTATTGCCACAACCAACCTTCTCGGGCTCTTACCCCACTCATTTACACCTACCGCCCAACTATCAATAAATCTAGCCATAGCTATCCCTCTATGGGCAGGTACAGTAATTACAGGTCTCCGCTTCAAAACTAAAAGCTCCTTGGCTCACTTTTTACCACAAGGTACACCCACACCACTTATCCCCATATTAGTAGTTATTGAAACCATCAGCTTATTTATTCAACCAGTAGCCCTAGCTGTACGCCTAACCGCCAATATTACAGCAGGGCATCTACTTATGCACCTAATCGGAAGTGCTACACTAGTGTTATCAACCATCAGCTTCTCTATGACCTCGTTAACTTTAGTGCTTTTAGTATTATTAACAATTCTAGAGATAGCAGTTGCCCTAATTCAGGCCTACGTTTTTACACTCTTGGTAAGCCTTTACCTACACGACAACACTTAATGACACACCAAACCCACCCTTATCACATAGTTAAACCCAGCCCATGACCACTGACAGGAGCCCTGTCAGCTCTCCTAATAACATCTGGCCTAATTATATGATTTCACTTCTATTCTATAACTCTATTAACCCTAGGCTTGCTAACCAATATATTAACTATATACCAATGGTGACGTGATATTGTCCGAGAAAGCACCTATCAAGGTCACCATACAATATCAGTTCAAAAAGGCCTCCGCTACGGAATAGTATTATTTATTATCTCAGAAATTTTCTTCTTTGCTGGCTTCTTCTGAGCCTTTTATCACTCAAGCCTGGCCCCCACCCCACACCTAGGAGGACACTGACCACCAACAGGTATTATTCCCCTAAACCCCCTAGAAGTACCCCTTCTAAATACTTCCGTACTACTCGCATCAGGGGTTACAATCACTTGAGCTCACCATAGCTTAATAGAAAATAACCGAAAACAAATAATTCAAGCTCTATCAACTACAATTTTATTAGGCATTTATTTCACCCTACTACAAATATCAGAATACTATGAGGCACCCTTTACCATCTCTGATGGCATCTATGGCTCAACATTCTTTGTTGCTACCGGCTTTCATGGACTTCATGTTATCATTGGATCTACATTTCTTACCGTCTGTCTTATTCGCCAGCTATCTTATCATTTTACATCAAGTCACCATTTTGGCTTTGAAGCTGCCGCCTGATATTGACACTTCGTAGATGTCGTCTGACTCTTTCTCTATATTTCTATTTACTGATGAGGTTCTTATCTTTTTAGTATAATTAGTACAGCCGACTTCCAATCAGTTAGTTTCGATAATATCGAAAAAGGATAATTAACCTAATATTAACCCTGATAATTAATACCTCCCTAACCCTCTTGCTAACAATTATTATATTTTGATTACCCCAACTGAACTCTTATGCAGAAAAGGCCAACCCTTACGAATGCGGGTTTGACCCATTAAACTCTGCTCGTATTCCTTTCTCCATAAAATTTTTTCTAGTCGCTATTACTTTTCTATTATTCGATTTAGAGATCGCCTTACTATTGCCCCTGCCATGAGCCCTCCAAACAACAAACCTTTCCATAATAATCAAATCATCAATTACATTAATTATTATCCTAACCCTCAGCCTAGCCTATGAATGAACTCAAAAAGGATTAGATTGAACTGAATTGGTAAGTAGTTTAAGCAAAACAAATGATTTCGACTCATTAAATTATGGCAATCATACTAACCAAATGTCCATTATTTATATAAATATTATATTAGCATTTACTACCTCACTCCTGGGCATATTAATCTATCGCTCGCATCTAATATCATCCCTATTATGCCTAGAAGGAATAATACTTTCACTGTTTATCATAAGCACTCTTACTGCATTAAATACTCACTTTCCCCTGGCCAATATTGTACCTATTGCCCTACTAGTCTTTGCCGCTTGCGAAGCAGCAGTTGGCCTTGCCCTATTAATCTCAATCTCAAACACATATGGCTTAGACCACATCCAAAACCTAAACTTACTTCAATGTTAAAAATAATTTTTCCTACAATAATATTACTACCGACAACATGATTCTCCAAAAACAACTTAATCTGAATTAACTTAACCACACACAGCTTAATCATCAGCCTCATTCCGCTTCTATTCTTCAACCAAATTAATAATAATCTTATTAGCCACTCAACCTATCTATCTTCAGACCCATTAACAACACCTCTCTTGATACTGACGGCCTGACTCCTACCCCTTATAATTATAGCAAGCCAATATCACCTACACAATGAAAGCCCTCTACGAAAAAAGCTCTACCTTTCCATAATAATCTTCCTACAAATCTCCCTAATCATAACGTTTATAGCTACAGAATTAATCTTATTCTACATCTTATTTGAAACCACCCTTATCCCCACCCTAATTATTATTACCCGATGAGGTAATCAAGCAGAACGCCTCAACGCAAGCACATATTTCCTATTTTATACATTAACCGGTTCCCTACCTCTGCTAATTATATTAATCTTCACATACAACAAATTAGGCTCATTAAATATCCCACTACTTACACTCATAGCCCAAAAATTAACAACCTCTTGATCCCATAACTTAGCTTGACTAGCATGTATAATGGCCTTTATAGTAAAAATACCCTTATACGGCTTACACCTGTGGCTCCCTAAGGCCCATGTTGAGGCTCCCATTGCCGGATCAATAGTCCTTGCCGCTGTACTTTTAAAATTAGGCGGCTATGGCATAATGCGACTCACACCAATTCTCTACCCACTAACAGAATATATAGCCTACCCTTTTCTTATACTATCCTTATGGGGCATAATTATAACTAGCTCAACCTGTCTCCGACAAACAGATTTAAAATCGCTCATTGCATACTCCTCTGTAAGCCACATAGCCCTAGTAATCATAGCCTCCCTCATTCAAACCCCCTGAAGCTTTACCGGCGCTATTATCCTTATAATTGCCCATGGACTTACTTCATCTATACTATTCTGTTTAGCAAATTCAAATTACGAACGAACTCACAGCCGCATTATATTACTTTCTCGAGGACTTCAAAGCCTACTTCCACTAATAACCTTCTGATGGTTCGTGGCAAACCTCACTAATCTAGCTCTGCCCCCTTCCATTAATTTAATTGGAGAATTGTTAGTAGTAATATCCTCATTTTCTTGGTCACATATTACCATTATCTTCACAGGACTAAACATATTAATTACTGCTCTATACTCCCTACACATATTTATTACAACACAACGAGGAATACTCACCTCCCACATTATTAACATAAAACCCTCTTTTACACGAGAAAATATACTAATATTTATACATATATCCCCTATTATTCTTCTAACCCTTAACCCTAGCATTATTATAGGCTTTACCCCTTGTAAATATAGTTTAATTAAAACATTAGATTGTGAATCTAAATATAGAAACCTACCACTTCTTATTTACCGAGAAAGCTTGCAAGGACTGCTAATCCATGCCTCCGTATTTAATAAAACGGCTATCTCAACTTTTAAAGGACAACAGCTGTCCATTGGTCTTAGGAACCAAAAACATTGGTGCAACTCCAAATAAAAGTAATAATAATGCACACTTCCATTTTTATGTTAACCCTGACCCCCCTGATCTTTCCAATTATTATTACCCTTATTAACCCCAATAAAAATAATATATATCCCAACTATGTAAAAACAACTATAATATTTACCTTTACTATTAGCCTCCTCCCCACGACCATATATATTTTTCTAGACCAAGACATAATCGTATCAACCTGACATTGAATAACCATTCAGTCAATAGAAATTACACTAAGTTTTAAATTGGACTACTATTCTATAATATTTATCCCAATTGCACTATTTATTACTTGGTGCATTATAGAATTCTCACTATGATACATAAATTCAGACCCAAACATTAATCAATTCTTTAAATATCTTCTCATATTCCTTATTACCATGTTAATTTTAATTACCGCTAATAACCTCTTCCAACTTTTTATTGGGTGAGAAGGTGTAGGAATTATATCCTTCCTACTAATCGGCTGATGACATGCTCGAACAGATGCTAACACAGCAGCCATTCAAGCAATTTTATATAATCGCATTGGTGACATTGGCTTCATTCTAACTATAACATGGTTTCTCCTTTATTACAACTCATGAGACTTACAACAAATATTTATCCTAAATCCCAATCCCAATATACTCCCACTAGTAGGCCTACTATTAGCAGCAATAGGAAAATCAGCCCAACTAGGTCTCCATCCCTGATTACCCTCGGCTATGGAAGGTCCAACTCCAGTCTCAGCCCTACTTCATTCTAGTACTATAGTAGTAGCCGGAGTTTTTCTACTTATTCGCTTCCACCCACTAATAGAAAGTAACACAATAATTCAAAGTCTTACACTATGCCTAGGAGCTATTACCACAATATTTATAGCAATCTGCGCCCTAACACAAAACGACATTAAAAAAATCGTAGCCTTCTCTACCTCAAGTCAACTGGGACTTATAATAGTTACTATTGGTATTAATCAACCACACCTAGCATTTCTACACATCTGTACCCACGCCTTTTTCAAGGCTATACTATTTATCTGCTCTGGGTCTATAATTCATAACCTAAATAATGAACAAGACATCCGAAAAATAGGAGGACTATTTAAAACAATACCCCTTACCTCAACTTCCCTAATAATCGGTAGCCTAGCACTCACAGGCATACCTTTTCTTACAGGCTACTACTCCAAAGATCTCATCATCGAAACCGCAAACATATCATACACCAACGCCTGAGCCCTGTCCATTACTCTTATTGCTACCTCCATAACGAGCGCCTACAGTACCCGAACTATTATTCTCACACTAACAGGACCACCTCGTTTTTCAACTTCAGTATACATTAATGAAAATAACCTAGCCTTACTAAACCCAATAAAACGTCTAGCAACAGGTAGCCTACTCGCAGGATTTTTCATTGTCAATAACATCTCTCCTACTACATTCCCTCAACTAACAATACCCTATTACCTAAAACTCCTAGCCTTATGCGTAACCACTCTAGGCTTCTTAATAGCACTAGATCTGACCCTTATAACTAACAATCTCAAAATAAACATCCCATCACACATATTCAAATTCTCCAACATACTAGGATTCTTTCCTATAACAATCCACCGAACAGTTCCCTACCAAAACCTAACCATAAGCCAAAACCTAGCCTTCCTATTACTAGACTTATTCTGACTAGAGAAATCAATACCTAAAACAATTTCACACACCCATATTACTACAGCCATCACCTCAACTACCCAAAAAGGCATAATCAAGCTCTATTTTCTCTCCTTCCTTATTCCCCTCACACTAATCCCACTTTTAATAATATAATCTATTACCCCGAGTAATTTCAATAACAATATAAACACCAACAAATAATGTTCAACCAACAACTACGACTAGCCAACGCCCATAATCGTATAAAGCACCAGCACCAATAGAATCCTCACGAATCAACCCTGACCCCTCCCCCTCAAAAATCACCCAACTTCCCATATTATTCAAATTAACTATCACTACCAACTCATTATAATCTATAACCCATAAAACCAAATACACTTCCATTGCCAACCCAACTAAAAGACTACCCAAAACCTCAAACCCTGAGACTCATGCCTCAGGGTATTCTTCAATAGCTATCGCAGTAGTATAACCAAAGACAACCATTATACCTCCCAGATAAATCAAAAATATCATTAAACCCATATAAGTACCCCCATAATTTAAAATAATAGCACAACCAACTATTCCACTAACAACCAATGCTAAGCCCCCATAAATAGGAGAAGGCTTAGAAGAAAACCCCACAAAACCCATAACTAATAATACACTTAATAAAAATAAAATATATGACATTGTTTCCACATGGACTCTAACCATGATTAATGATATGAAAAACCATCGTTGTATTTCAACTATAAAAACACTAATGACCTCCCTACGTAAATCTAATCCAATTATAAAATTAATTAATCACTCTCTTATCGATCTACCCACCCCATCAAACATTTCCGCGTGATGAAACTTTGGTTCTCTTTTAGCAACCTGCTTAATTTTACAAATCATCACCGGTCTATTCCTAGCAATACACTACTCACCCAATACCTCCTCAGCCTTCTCCTCAATCGCTCATATTACCCGAGATGTAAACTATGGCTGAATTATCCGCTATCTTCATGCCAATGGTGCCTCTATATTCTTTATTTGCCTATTCCTACATGTAGGCCGAGGGTTATATTATGGCTCATTTCTTCTTCTCGAAACTTGAAACATTGGCATTGCACTATTACTCATAGTTATAGCAACGGCCTTCATAGGCTACGTACTCCCATGAGGACAAATATCATTTTGGGGCGCTACAGTGATTACAAATTTACTATCCGCAATCCCATATATCGGAACGAATCTTGTTCAATGGGTATGAGGAGGGTATTCTATCGATAATCCAACCCTCGCCCGATTCTTCACCCTCCACTTTACCCTACCTTTCATTATTACAGCCTTTACAATCCTTCACCTACTTTTTCTACACGAAACAGGGTCTAATAATCCCTGTGGAATCCCCTCAAACTCTGACAAAATCCCCTTCCACCCCTACTACACAGTCAAAGATATACTAGGCCTAGTCCTCCTTATTTTTCCCCTAATAATTCTAGTATTATTCTCACCTGACCTTTTAGGTGACCCAGACAACTATACTCCAGCTAATCCACTAAATACCCCACCACACATCAAACCAGAGTGGTATTTCCTATTCGCATATGCAATCTTACGATCCGTACCTAACAAATTAGGGGGCGTGCTAGCACTCCTTATATCCATCCTCATCCTAATAATTATCCCCATACTTCACAAATCCAAGCAACAAAGTATAATATTCCGCCCACTTAGCCAATTCACACTATGACTACTAACCACAGTTCTACTAACCCTAACCTGAATTGGAAGCCAACCAGTTAACCAGCCCTTTATTATAATTGGACAGATGGCATCCATATTATACTTCATTACAATTCTAATCTTAATACCGCTAGCCTCTATAATCGAAAACAATCTCCTCAAATGAACCTGCCCTTGTAATATAGACTAATATACCGGTCTTGTAAACCGGAGACGGATACCTTCCCCAGGGCAACTCAGAAAGAAAGCATTTAACTCTACCACCAATACCCAAAACTGGCATTCTATTTAAACTACCTTCTGCATTCTAAGGGGGTATAACCTCTAAAGAATAACTTAGTACAATTTAACTTTATATGTCCTTATGTAATTCGTGCATTACTGCTAGTCACCATGAATATTATATAGTACTATAAGTGTTTTATCGTCCATAGGACATAAAATTACATATTTACTGGCAGTTCTATCTAGGACATGCTTATAAGCAAGTACTTTACTAGGACCTCTAACTGTAACACATATTACCCAAGCAACCAAATTCTATGGTCCCGCCCACCGGAATACCAACCAATAGCGATTGATCCATTATCGTACATAGTACATAATATCCTTTATCGTACATAGCACATTACAATTGAGCATCCCTAAACCAATTCCTGTCAACACGGATATACTCGTCAGTTGGGTGTCCCTTGATCACCATCCTCCGTGAAATCAATATCCCGCACAAGAGTGCTACTCTCCTCGCCCCGGGCCCATAACCTGTGGGGGTAGCTATATATGACATCAATGGACATCTGGTTCTTACCTCAGGGCCATGCCGTCAAGATCGCCCACACGTTCCCCTTAAATAAGACATCTCGATGGATCACGGGTCTATCACCCTATTAACCAGTCACGGGAGCTCTCCATGCATTTGGTATCTTTTATCTCTGGTCTGCACGCGACCCCATTGCAGTATGCTGGTCTCGCCACAATCAGTCCCGCAGCGCCTGTCTTTGATTCCTAGCACATACCATTATTAACCGCACCTACGTTCCATATTCTAACCCCGCATGAACCTTACCATGGTGTTATTTAATCCATGCTTGTAAGACATATACATAATCATCCATATACCCCGACCACACCTTGATTCAATTTACAACTATCTCTACTCAAACCCCCCCTCCCCCCACATCCGACCGCACCCTTATAATCCGCCTTTGCCAAACCCCAAAAACAAAAACTTGCAATCTGGTCGAATTTTACATTTTTTTTTATCTTTTAAGTATGCACAACTCAACTGTCGTTTTCTCAACTAATAAAAATTTATTTCACACACCACCCTTTACATCTCCACTCACCTCCTTTTTTCCCATAACCCTAAAGATAACACCACAACATCCACTATTCC